AATGAATTGCCTGACAAAAAGGGTTACCTTGATAGGGTAAATTATGTAATAACTTTACATTCATTATATTTAATAGAATTAAACTATTTCTGAAAGTATCAAAAACTTTTGTGCATCATACACCAAAATATAAAACAATTATTAATGAAAATAATAAAATAAATCAAAATTTTGTTTAATCTATTTATTTAATAAAAAGATAAGCTAATTAAGCTACTGGGTTCATACCCCATTTATAAAGGTTTTAATCCTTTTCTTTTTAATTTTCAATAATTCTGCCAAAATTATATTTTTTTTTATTTTAATAGTAGGAACATTAATTACAGTATCATCTAATTCTTGATTAAGAGCTTGAATAGGTTTAGAAATTAATTTGTTATCTTTTATCCCCCTAATAAGAGATAACAACTTGATATCAACAGAAGCCTCTCTTAAGTATTTTTTAACTCAAGCAATAGCATCTGCTGTTTTATTATTTGCTATTATCATAATATATCTTAATAATTTTCCTATACTACATTCAAATTCAATATATAACGATATAATTATCTATTCTTCCCTTTTATTAAAAAGTGGAGCAGCCCCTTTCCATTTTTGATTCCCTAACGTTATAGAAGGATTATCATGAATAAACGCTTTAGTATTAATAACATGACAAAAAATTGCCCCAATTATATTAATTTCATATATCCCAATTCAACAAAATATTTTTATTTTTTCAATTATTGTTCTATCAACAATTATTGGATCAATAGGAGGATTAAATCAAACATCTTTACGAAAATTAATAGCATTTTCATCAATTAATCATCTAAGATGAATACTAGCTGCAATACAAGTTAGTGAATCAATATGAATAACTTATTTTTCTTTTTATACATTTTTATCCTTTAGTTTAACATTTATCTTCAATAATTTTAAAATATACCATATTAATCAATTATTTAATTCATTTTTTAACTCAAAAATTTTAAAATTTATATTATTTCTAAATTTATTATCCTTAGGTGGTCTTCCACCATTTATTGGATTTCTACCAAAATGATTAGTTATTCAATTATTAGTTTTAAATAATCAATACACTCTTATAACAATTATAACCGTAATAACTTTAATCACATTATTTTTTTATTTACGCTTGTGTTTCGCTGCTTTTATATTAAACTATAATGAAAATAATTGAACAAATTATATACAAATCAACAAAATTTCATTTAAATGCATAATAATTTTATCTTTTATTTCCACATTTAGATTAATTTTAGTAGCTACTATCTACGTAACTTTATAATATCCTTATAACCTAAATCAAAAATTTAATACTTTATAAAATTTTTAGCTTATTGTAAAATAAAGAAGGCTTTAAGTTAAATAAACTAATAACCTTCAAAGCTATAAATATAAGTTAAATCTTCTAAGCCTTAGTAATACTATATTTATACTCCTTTAGAATTGCAGTCTAATGTCATTATTGACTATAAAGCTCTAAATTTTAAATTTTGTTTAATCTATTTATTTAATAAATTCTTAATTATTAATTTAATTTTATTTTGTTATTTAAACTAAACTTATTATAATTAAATTTTTGATTAAAAAGAATTTATTCTTATAAATAGATTTACAATCTATCGCCTAATCTTCAGCCATTTAATCTATTTATTTCTCATTTAATAATAAAGAATATTTTAATTGTCTTAATCGCGACAATGATTATTCTCAACAAATCATAAAGATATTGGAACACTGTATTTTATTTTTGGAGCATGAGCCGGAATAGTGGGGACATCTCTTAGAATTCTAATTCGAACTGAATTAGGACATCCAGGAGCCTTAATTGGAGATGACCAAATTTATAATGTAATTGTAACAGCTCACGCATTTGTAATAATTTTTTTTATAGTAATACCTATTATAATTGGAGGATTTGGAAATTGATTAGTACCTTTAATATTAGGAGCACCTGATATAGCATTCCCACGAATAAATAATATAAGATTTTGACTATTACCTCCTTCTCTTACTCTATTACTAGTAAGTAGCATAGTAGAAAACGGAGCTGGTACAGGATGAACTGTTTATCCTCCATTATCATCTCTAATCGCTCATGGGGGGGCTTCAGTAGATTTAGCTATTTTTTCATTACATTTAGCTGGAATTTCATCAATTCTAGGAGCAGTAAACTTTATTACAACAGTAATTAATATACGATCTACTGGTATAACATTTGATCGAATACCTTTATTTGCATGAGCTGTAGTATTAACAGCGCTATTATTACTTTTATCTTTACCAGTACTAGCTGGTGCAATTACTATATTATTAACTGACCGAAACTTAAATACATCTTTTTTTGACCCTGCTGGAGGAGGAGACCCAATTTTATATCAACATTTATTTTGATTTTTTGGCCACCCAGAAGTTTATATCCTAATTTTACCTGGATTTGGAATAATTTCTCATATTATTAGTCAAGAGTCAGGTAAAAAAGAGACATTTGGTTCTTTAGGAATAATTTATGCAATAATAGCAATTGGACTATTAGGATTTATTGTATGAGCTCATCACATGTTTACTGTTGGAATAGACGTAGACACACGAGCATATTTTACATCAGCTACTATAATTATTGCAGTACCAACAGGAATTAAAATTTTCAGTTGATTAGCTACACTTCATGGAACCCAATTAAATTACTCACCAGCAATATTATGAGCTCTAGGATTTGTTTTTTTATTTACAGTAGGAGGATTAACTGGAGTAATACTTGCTAATTCATCTGTAGATATTATTTTGCATGATACTTATTATGTAGTAGCACACTTTCATTATGTATTATCTATAGGAGCAGTATTCGCAATTATAGCTGGATTCATTCACTGATACCCTTTACTTACTGGATTAAATATAAACCCTAGATGACTAAAAAGTCAATTTATTATTATATTTATCGGAGTAAATTTAACATTTTTTCCCCAACATTTCTTAGGACTAGCAGGTATACCACGACGATATTCAGATTACCCAGACGCATATACAACATGAAATATTATCTCAACTATTGGATCTTCTATTTCATTATTAGGAATTTTATTTTTCTTATTTATTATTTGAGAAAGCATAATTTCCCAACGACAAGTTATTTATCCTATACAACTAAGTTCATCAATTGAATGACTTCAGAATACTCCTCCCGCTGAACATAGCTATTCTGAATTGCCACTTTTAACTAATTTCTAATATGGCAGATTAGTGCAATGGATTTAAGCTCCATATATAAAGTATTTCACTTTTATTAGAATCATAAATATAAATACTTATTTATTTAATAAATTCTTAATTATTAATATATCCATATAATTACATAATACACATATTTATACACATAATGACAACATGAGCAGCCCTTGGCCTTCAAGATAGAGCCTCTCCCTTAATAGAACAATTATCATTTTTTCACGATCACACCCTTATAATTTTAGTAATAATCACAATTTTAGTAGGTTATTTAATATTTATATTATTTTTTAATTCCTATACAAATCGAAATCTACTTCATGGACAAACTATTGAAGTAATTTGAACAATTTTGCCAGCTATTATTCTATTATTTATTGCTTTTCCTTCTTTACGACTTTTATACTTAATCGACGAAATTAATGAACCTTCAGTAACCCTAAAAGCTATTGGACACCAATGATACTGAAGTTATGAATATTCAGATTTTATAAATGTAGAATTTGATTCATATATAATCCCAACAAATGAATTAACAGCAGATAGATTCCGATTACTAGATGTAGATAATCGTGTTATTTTACCAATAAATTCACAAATTCGTATTTTAGTAACAGCCGCAGATGTAATCCATTCATGAACAGTACCCGCTCTTGGAGTAAAGGTAGATGGAACTCCTGGACGATTAAACCAAATTAATTTTTTAATAAATCGACCAGGATTATTCTACGGTCAATGTTCTGAAATTTGTGGTGCTAATCATAGTTTTATACCTATTGTCATTGAAAGTATTCCTGTTAACCATTTTATTAAATGAATTACAAATAGAGTAAATTCATCATTAGATGACTGAAAGCAAGTACTGGTCTCTTAAACCACTCAATAGTAAATTAGCACTTACTTCTAATGATTTATAAATTATATTAATTATAATAAAAAATTAGTTAAACATATAACATTAGTTTGTCAAACTAAAATTATTAAACTTATTAATATTTTTTAATCCCACAAATAGCCCCAATTGGTTGATTAAGTTTATTTATTATTTTTTCTATCACATTTATACTTTTTAGAATAATAAATTATTACTCTGTAATCCCTCAATCTCCTAAATCTGATTCAACTAAAAAATCTTCAACTCAACCTCTTAATTGAAAATGATAACAAATTTATTCTCAGTTTTCGACCCCACCTCAAGTATTTTTAATTTATCTATTAATTGAATAAGAACTCTTTTAGGATTAATAATAATCCCTTCAATATATTGATTAATACCTTCACGATATCATATCTTCTGAAATTCAATTTTATTAACTTTACACAAAGAATTTAAAACTTTATTAGGATCTACAGGACATTCAGGGTCAACTTTTATTTTCGTTTCTTTATTTTCACTAATTTTGTTTAATAATTTTATAGGATTATTCCCTTATATTTTTACAAGTACAAGCCATTTAACATTAACCTTAACATTAGCTTTACCTTTATGATTATGTTTCATAATTTATGGTTGAATTAATCATACCCAACATATATTTGCACATTTAGTTCCTCAAGGAACGCCAGCAATTTTAATACCATTCATAGTATGTATTGAAACAATCAGAAATTTAATTCGACCAGGAACTTTAGCAGTACGATTAGCAGCTAATATAATTGCAGGTCACTTACTATTAACTCTTCTAGGAAATACAGGTCCATCACTTTCATATACTATTATTTCGCTATTAATTATTGCTCAAATTGCTTTATTAGTACTTGAATCAGCTGTAGCAATTATTCAATCCTATGTATTCGCAGTATTAAGTACCTTATACTCTAGAGAAGTAAATTAATTTTAAATAATGTCAACACACGCTAATCATCCATTTCATTTAGTAGATTATAGCCCATGACCTTTAACAGGAGCTATTGGAGCAATAACATCAGTTTCAGGTTTAGTTAAATGATTCCATCAATATGATATTTCATTATTCTTATTGGGTAATATTATTACTATTTTAACTGTCTATCAATGATGACGAGATGTCTCTCGTGAAGGAACTTTCCAAGGATTACACACCCTACCTGTAACATTAGGCCTACGATGAGGAATAATTTTATTTATTTTATCAGAAGTTTTATTTTTTGTATCATTTTTTTGAGCTTTTTTTCATAGTAGATTATCTCCAACAATTGAATTAGGAGCTTCATGACCACCAGCCGGAATTAATCCTTTCAATCCATTTCAAATTCCTTTATTAAATACAGCTATCTTATTAGCCTCAGGAGTAACTGTAACATGAGCTCATCATAGTTTAATAGAAGGTAATCATTCTCAAGCTACACAAGGATTATTCTTCACAGTATTATTAGGAGTATATTTTACTATTTTACAAGTATATGAATACATTGAGGCTCCATTCACAATTGCTGATTCAGTTTACGGATCTACATTTTTTATAGCTACAGGATTTCACGGAATCCATGTATTAATTGGAACAACTTTCTTATTAATCTGTTTAATCCGACATTTAAATAATCATTTTTCAAAAATTCATCATTTCGGTTTTGAAGCAGCTGCTTGATACTGACATTTCGTTGATATTGTTTGATTATTTTTATATATTTCAATTTATTGATGAGGAGGATAATAAAATAATATAATTAATATTTACAATATCTATATAATATATAAAGTATATTTGACTTCCAATCATAAAGTCTACTAATTAGTAGTATAGATAATTTTCTCAATTATTATTATAGCTCTAACCCTAATAACAATTACAAGTATTGTAATAATTTTAGCTTCTATTTTATCAAAAAAAAGTATAGCAGATCGTGAAAAATGTTCCCCATTTGAATGTGGGTTTGACCCAAAATCATCATCACGTCTTCCATTCTCTATACGATTCTTCCTAATTACAATTATTTTTTTAATTTTTGATGTAGAAATTGCATTAATTTTACCAATAATTTTAATTATTAATTTATCAAATATTATAATATGAACAATTACATCAATTATTTTTATTATAATCTTAATTATTGGTTTATACCACGAATGAAACCAAGGTATATTAAATTGATCTAACTAACATTATAAATAATGTAAATAAAATAGGATTGTAGTTAATTATAACATTTGACTTGCATTCAAAAAGTATTGAATTTTCAATCTATCTTATAAAACCTATTTATTTAATAAATTCTTAATTATTAATTTAATAAAAAATGGGTATAGTAAAAATGAATATGAAGCGATTTATTGCAATTAGTTTCGACCTAATTTTAGGTAATTTACTACCCTTATTCTAAAATTTAGAATTTAGTTTAATCTATTTATTTAATAAATTCTTAATTATTAATTTAATTGAAGCCAAAAAGAGGCATATCACTGTTAATGATAGAACTGAAAATTAGTTTCCAATTAAGGAAGTAAGATGTTCAAGAAAAAGCTGCTAACTTTTATCTTTTAATGGTTAAATTCCATTTATACTTCTATTTATATAGTTTAACAAAAACATTACATTTTCATTGTAAAATTAAAAATATTTTTTTTATAAATTACTAAATTTTATTACTTAAATTTATTTACAAAAACCTAATAATAAAATTATTTATAATAATCCATTACTTATAAATAAAAAATTCAATGAAAACAGCCTATTTCATTTCAAATAAGTTATTTTCCTTCATATAATTTACTAAAAATTATTCACTACATTCAAGAATTAAACAATTACCCTAACATCTTCAGTGTTATACTCTACAATTTGAGCTACTTGAATAAAATAAAAAAACAAATCTAAAAAGAAAAGTAATTCATAAAACAAACAATAACAGATAAATTTTTAAATTATTATTATGCAAAAAATAAACTAATTGAGAATATTCTATCAACTTATTATACAAATTCTGTCCTCCTATAAATTCAGACCATCCTTGATCAAAAGATTTATAAACGATTCTCCCTAAAACTAAAGGAACATTAATTACACCATAAGTAGAGACATAAGGTATAAATCATATCGAACCAGAAAAATAACTTACTAAATAATTATTTAAAGATTTATTAAAATAAAATAAAGATACATTTGAAATTAAATACCCTAATAGTCCACCACCAATACAAACAAATAAAGTTAACAATTTCAAATAAATTGGTAAACAAATTATATAAGGAGTAGGAAAAATTAATCATCTAAGTATACTACCACCAATAATACTTATAATTAATAATCCTCTTATACCACGTAATATAATTCATCCTTCATCTCTTAATATATTTAAAGAACCACAATTTAATTCACCAGTTATAGAATAATAAACCAACCGAAAAGAATAACATACAGTTAGCCCAGTAGAAAAAAAATAAAGAAAAAAAGAAAATATATTAATATAACTCAAAGACACAATTTCTAAAATCAAATCCTTAGAATAAAATCCGGCTAAAAAAGGTATACCACATAAAGCTAAATTAGCAACATTAAAACAACCAGAAGTTAAAGGTATATAAATTCCTAACCCACCTATCAAACGAATATCTTGTGAATTATTTATATTATGAATAATAGCTCCAGCACATATAAATAATAATGCTTTAAATAAAGCATGACTCAATAAGTGAAAAAAAGCCAATTTATAAAACCCTATTGATAAAATTCTTATTATTAAACCCAACTGACTCAAAGTAGATAAAGCAATAATTTTTTTTAAGTCAAATTCAAAATTAGCTCCTAATCCAGCTATAAATATAGTTAAACCAGATAATAAAAGTAAAACTTGACCTATTCAAGAATTACTTAATAAAATATTAAACCGAATTAATAAATAAATTCCAGCAGTAACAAGAGTAGAAGAATGAACTAATGCAGAAACAGGAGTAGGAGCTGCTATTGCAGCAGGTAATCAAGATGAAAAAGGAATTTGTGCTCTTTTAGTTATAGCGGCTAATATAATTAAACTACCAATAATTTCTATTTCAATTCTATTTTTTATTGTTTCCAAATAAAAAATATAGTTTCAACTTCCATAATTTAATATTCAAGCAATAGCTAATAAAAAAGCAACATCACCAATTCGATTAGACAAAGCAGTTAATATACCAGCATTATAAGATTTTACATTTTGAAAATAAATTACTAAACAATAAGAGACTAATCCCAACCCATCTCATCCTAATAAAATTCTAATTAAATTAGGACTAATAATTAATAACATTATAGACAAAACAAATATAAGAACTAATATAATAAAACGATTAATATTTACATCTCCTCCCATATATTCCTTTCTATAATAAATAACTAAAGAAGAAATCAATAAAACAAAAGATATAAATAATAAACTCATTCAATCAAATAAAAAAGTTATAACAATTCTACAAGAATTAAATCTAACTACTTCTCATTCAATAAATATACAAAAATCCTTAATTAACATTAACAATCTAAAAAAAAAAATTTTTGTTCTAAATAAAATTAAAACCAAAAATCTAATTCTACAAATAGATAAATACTTTCTCACAATTTAAAATGATTAAAAATCATATCATTGACACCACAAATCAATATTTTAAATAAACTATTTAAATAAAATTAAAGTCAAATTATACAAATATCACTCTTCAAAATCAATAAATTTAAAGGAAATCAATGCAAAAATAATAAATAATATTCCCGAATTTTACCACCTCTAAATGAATAAACTCCAGAAAATAATTTACCATGTTGACTATAAGCATATAAATATAAAGTATAAGCAGCTCTAAAAAAAGATAATAAGGATAAAGAAATTATTGTTAATCAAGATCAACTAACAATTCTATTTAATAAACAAACTTCACCTAATAAATTTAAAGAAGGAGGTGCGGCTATATTACAAGCTCTTAACAAAAATCATCATAATGTTATAGAAGGTATAAAATTTAATAAACCCTTATTAATTAATAAACTTCGACTACCTAACCGTTCATATGTAATATTAACTAAACAAAAAAGTCCCGAAGAACAAAGTCCATGAGCAATTATTAATGTATAAGAACCACAAAATCCTAAATATCTTAAAGTTATAAGACCACCTAAAACAATTCCTATATGAGCAACAGAAGAATAAGCAATTAAAGCCTTTAGATCAGTTTGACGTAAACAAACTAAACTAATTAAAACACCCCCAATTAATCTAATTCTAATTCAAATGTAATTATATTTAATACCACTTAATTGTAAAAAAGAGAAAACTCGTAATAACCCATATCCACCCAACTTTAATATAACTCCAGCTAAAATTATTGAACCAGAAACAGGTGCTTCTACATGAGCTTTTGGTAGTCATAAATGAACCAAAAATATAGGTATTTTAACTAAAAAAGCTAAAATCAAAGATAAATATAATAAATCATAACAATTTATATAATTTATCAAAAGATAATAATCCAATGTTATTAAAGTATTATATAAATAAAAAATTCCTACTAATATAGGTAAAGAAACTAATAACGTATAAAATAAAAGATAAATACCAGCTTGTAAACGTTCAGGTTGATACCCTCAACCTAAAATTAAAAATAAAGTAGGAATTAATCTTCTTTCAAAAAATAAATAAAACATAAATAAATTTATTCTACCAAAAGTTAAAACTAAGCACAATAACAAAATTAACACATTAATTAAAAAAAAATTTTCATAGTTACTATATTTATTAATAGATTCACTAGAAGTAATTATAAGTGTACAAATTCAAAAACTTAATAAAATTAATCCATATGAAATAATATCAAATCCCAAAAAATAAGAAATATTTACAAAATAATTTATACAATAATTCATTAAAATAAAAACAAAACTTACCAAAAATAGTAAATTTTGAACCGTTCAAAATGAACTTATAATAAAACAAAAAGGTGAAATAAAAATTATTATAAAAATTAACTTTAACATTGTAATACATTAAATGACTGAAAATAATCATTTCCATGAGTTCGAATTATAGATACTAAAATTGAAAGACCCAAAGCCCCTTCACAAACACTAAAAGTTAAAAATATTATACTAAAATATCTTCTAAACTCTATTAAATTCAAATAAATAAATAATAAAAAAAATAAACTTAAAACAATGTATTCTAATCTTAAAAGCATAGACAATAAATGTTTACGATTAAAAACAAAAACAAATACTCCTATTAAAATTAAAAAACAAGGTAATCCCCAATATAATAATATTAACATTAGTTTTAATAGTTTAACAAAAACATTGGTCTTGTAAATCAAAAATAAGAATTAATCTTTTAAAACTTCAAGAGAAAAGAAATAACTTTATCATTAATCCCCAAAATTAATATTTTAAATAAACTACCTCCTGAAATTATACAATTAACTTTATATTCAACAACATTAATTTCTAGTCTTATTTTTATTCAAATAAATCATCCATTAGCAATAGGATTAATATTATTAATTCAAACATTACAAATTTGTCTCCTAACTGGATTAATAGCTAAAAGATTCTGATTCTCATATGTGCTATTCTTAATTTTCCTAGGAGGAGTATTAGTACTATTCATTTACGTCACATCCCTAGCATCAAATGAAATATTTACACTTTCAATGAAAACAGCCTATTTATTTATACTAATTTTGATTTTATTAATAACTACCAGATGATTTATAGATAAATTATATATTTCATCCTTCATTCAAAATAACGAAATACAAACTATAATTAATTTAAATATATTTACAGAAGAAAATTCTCTAAATCTTCATAAATTATACAATTATCCAACAAATTTAGTTACTATTTTATTAATAAATTACTTATTAATTACATTAATTGCAGTAGTAAAAATTACTAAATTATTCTACGGACCCCTTCGATTAATAAATTAAACTAATGAACAAACCTTTACGAACCCAACATCCATTATTCAAAATTGCAAATAATGCTCTAGTAGATCTTCCAGCTCCAATTAATATTTCAGCCTGATGAAACTTCGGATCACTATTAGGATTATGTTTAATTATCCAAATTCTAACAGGACTTTTCTTAGCTATACATTACACAGCAGATATTAATTTAGCTTTCAATAGTGTTAATCATATTTGTCGAGATGTAAATTATGGTTGATTATTACGAACTTTACATGCTAATGGTGCATCATTTTTCTTCATTTGCATTTATCTACATATTGGTCGAGGAATCTATTACGGTTCATACTTATTTACACCTACATGGCTAGTAGGAGTTCTAATTCTATTTTTAGTTATAGCAACAGCATTCATAGGTTACGTTTTACCCTGAGGACAAATATCATTCTGAGGAGCCACAGTTATCACAAATCTATTATCTGCAATTCCTTACTTAGGAATTGATTTAGTTCAATGAGTTTGAGGAGGATTCGCAGTAGATAATGCCACTCTTACACGATTCTTTACATTTCATTTTATTTTACCATTTATTGTATTAGCAATAACATTAATTCATCTATTATTTTTACATCAAACAGGATCTAATAATCCAATTGGATTAAACTCTAATATTGATAAAATTCCATTCCATCCATATTTTACATACAAAGATATTGTTGGATTTATTATTATAATTATAGCACTTCTATTATTAACTTTAATTAACCCTTATTTATTAGGAGACCCTGACAATTTCATCCCTGCTAATCCTCTAGTAACACCAGTACACATTCAACCTGAATGATACTTTCTATTTGCATATGCAATTTTACGTTCTATTCCTAATAAATTAGGAGGAGTTATTGCATTAGTTTTATCAATTGCAATCCTAGCAATTTTACCATTTTACCATTTAAGAAACTTCCGGGGAATCCAATTTTATCCTATAAATAAAATTCTATTTTGAATTATAGTAGTTACTGTAATCCTATTAACATGAATCGGAGCACGACCTGTAGAAGACCCTTATGTACTAGTTGGACAAATTTTAACGGTAATTTACTTCTTATATTACATTATTAATCCACTAATTAATAAATGATGAGATAATTTAATTAACTAGTTAATGAGCTTGAACAAGCATATGTTTTGAAAACATAATATAGGAACAAAAATTTCCTATTAACTTTACTAAAATCAATTAACAATATATGTAATATTAAAAATAATTTAACTCCAATAAAAAACAATAAATAATTTAAAGAAAAAGGTAAAAAACACTTTCAAGCTAAATATATTAATTTATCATAACGAAACCGAGGTAAAGTTCCACGAACTCAAATAAAAACAAATGAAATAAAAACCAATTTCAAATAAAACACTAAACTAAACAAATCACAACCAAAAAAAATTACACAAAATAATATACTTATAAATAAAATTCTAGCATATTCAGCTATAAAAATTAAAGCAAATCCACCACTTCTATATTCAATATTAAACCCTGAGACTAATTCAGACTCACCTTCAGCAAAATCAAAAGGTGTTCGATTAGTTTCAGCTAAACAAATACAAAATCAAACAAGTCTAACTGGAAATATAATAACAACAAATCAAATATAACTTTGATAATAAAAAAAATCTAAAATATTATAACTTCCAATTAAAAAAACAAAAGATAATAAGACTAAAGCCATTCTAACTTCATAAGAAATAGTTTGAGCAACAGCTCGCAACCCACCTAATAAAGCATAATTAGAATTAGATGATCAACCAGCTACCATAACAGCATAAACTCCTAATCTAGTACAACACAAAAAAAATAAAATACCTAAATTAAAGGAAAATAACTTTACAAATAAAGGAATACATAATCAAACAATTAAAGAAATAAATAAAGAAAAAATGGGAGAAAAATAATAAGAAATATAATTTGATAAAAGAGGATAAATTTGTTCCTTAGTAAATAACTTAATTGCATCACAAAAAGGTTGAGGAATCCCTATTAAACCAACCTTATTAGGACCCTTACGAATCTGAATATACCCTAATACTTTACGTTCCAAAAGAGTCAAAAAAGCCACTCTTACTAAAACACAAATCACCAAAATTAATCTACCAACAAAAGATAAAATCATTTCCATAAAAATCAAGTACTATTTGTAATATAAACTACATAAATAAATTCTAAATTTATTGCACTAATCTGCCAAAATAGTTTATTTATATTAATAATATTCTATTATTTAAAATATGATTATTTTAATATTTGGTCCTTTCGTACTAAAATATTACAATTTATTAAAGATAGAAACCAACCTGGCTTACGCCGGTCTGAACTCAGATCATGTAAGGATTTAAAAGTCGAACAGACTTAATTTTTGAACAGCTACACCCAAAATTATACCTTAATCCAACATCGAGGTCGCAAACTTTTTTGTCGATATGAACTCTCAAAAAAAATTACGCTGTTATCCCTAAAGTAACTTAATCTTATAATCAATATTAATGGATCAATAATTCATAAATTAATGATTTTAAAAAATTAAAAGTTCATTAAATTTTAATATCACCCCAACAAAATAATTAATATTAAAAAAATAAAATAAATCAAAAAAATTTAGTTAATATTAAATATAAAGATTTATAGGGTCTTCTCGTCTTTTAATAAAATTTTAGCTTTTTAACTAAAATATAAAATTCTATTATAAATTTATATGAAACAGCTTATACTTCGTCCAACCGTTCATACCAGCCTCCAATTAAAAGACTAATGATTATGCTACCTTTGCACAGTCAAAATACTGCGGCCATTTAAAATTACTCAGTGGGCAGGTCAGACTTTAAATTTAATTCAAAAAGACATGTTTTTGTTAAACAGGCGAGCATAAATAAAATTTGCCGAGTTCTTTATATAAACTTTTCAATATAAAATATTTCAACAATAATTAAATATACTAATTTGATCATTATTACTTTTTATTTCAAAATTAGTAAAAAAATTTTTATAAATTCAATGAAAACAAAATTAAATAATATAAATTATAAAATAAATTATAACAAACTTATAAATGATTGCTAATTCTATGCATACATTTTAAATAAATTATTCAATGATTTTTAATATTTTATTTTAAAGCTTATCCCTTAAAATATTCAAATTAATAAATTTTCAAATTAAAAAAAAATAAATTAAAAATTAAAAATTTGTAAATTAAATTTATTTCTAAAAAAACTAGATACCTTTATAAACGAATAACATTTCATTTCTAATAATTTATTTAAAATAATTTTGATACATTAACTTTAATAAATTATTAACTCTTATAAAATCGAGATTAATAAATAATTATTAATTATTAGATCAACCCTGATACACAAGGTACAATAAACTAAATTTTCTTTTTAATTAAAAATTTTTCAATTTATTTCAATATTCTTTCACAATACATAATAAACTATTATTAAAATTATTTTTTCACTAAACCCTACTAAAACATTATTTTTTATAATTATTTTTAATAAATTATATTAATAATAAAAAAAATTAATAAATAAATATTAAAATTCAATTTATATTGATTTGCACAAAAATCTTTTCAATGTAAATGAAATACTTTACTTAATAAGCTTTAAATTGTCATTCTAGAGACACCTTCCGGTACATCTACTATGTTACGACTTATCTTATCTTAATAATAAGAGCGACGGGCGATGTGTACATATTTTAGAGCTAAAATCAAATCTTTAATCTTTAAAATTTTACTATCAAATCCACTTTCAAAAAAAAATTTCAAATTTAAATCCATTTAAATAAATTTATTGTAACCCATCTCTACTCAAATATAAGCTACACCTTGATCTGATATAAATTTTAATAAAAATTATTGAAAATTATTACCCTAATAAGATATTCTAATAACGACGGTATATAAACTGAAAAACAAATTTAAGTTAGGTACATCGTGGATTATCAATTACAGGACAGGTTCCTCTGAATAGACTAAAATACCGCCAAATTTTTTAAGTTTCAAGAACATAACTATTACTACCTTAGTATTTATTAATTACATTTTAAATAATAGGGTATCTAATCCTAGTTTATTTATAAAATTTACAAGCTTCAATTAAAATTCAATAAAAATAAATAATTTTAAAATTTCACCTAATAAAATTAATATATATTTTATTTATATAAAAATTAACTTTTACCAAAAATATTTTATTTGTATTATTTGTATAACCGCGGCTGCTGGCACAAATTTAGCCAATACTATATAAAATTACTAATTCCAAATTTCTTTGATTTATAAAACTAATTACTGAGAATAAAAAAAAAATTAATTATTATTAAAATAAATAAAATTTCACACAAAAATTTACATATAAAATAAATCAATAACAAAAACACAAGCCAAAATAAAACTTTAATAATTAAATAAATTAAAAAATAAAAAAAAAAATTTTTGTTTAATCTATTTATTTAATAACATAAATTAATTATTTATTTTAATAAATACTAAATAAATTTAAACAAAATATTTATTTAATAAATTATTAATTATTAACAAAAATAAGTAAAAAAAAAAAAATTATTAATTTTCTATAAAATAAATCAAAATTAGTAATTCCTCCTTAAAAGTAAAATGACCCCTAATCAAATTTACCATTTTTCATTAAAAAAAATTCAATGAAAACAGCCTATTTCATTTCAAATATTTTCATTGAATTTAACTGTTTATATAAAATCAACACAATAAATATAAATTATTAATTAATTAACTCAATAATAACTAAAATTAATTAAAAAATTTTGTTTAATCTATTTATTTAATAAATTCTTAATAAATAACAACTATTAATATATAAAATATTTAAAATAAATTTAAAATTTAATAAAATATTTTAGTATTTCCTCCCTAAAAGTAAAAGACCCCTAATCAAATTTACCATTTTTCATTAAAAAAATTCAATGAAAACAGCCTATTTCATTTCAAATAAGTTCATTGAATTTAATAAATTAATAAAACTTAAATAATACAAATAAATTAATAAACCTAATGAATATAAAATAACTATATTTAATTTAAACTATTTAGCATAAAAAATTTTGTTTAAATAACAAAATAAAATTAAATTAATAATTAAGAATTTATTAAATAAATAGATTAAACAAAATTTTTTTTTTTTTTTTTTTTTTTTTTTATTTATTAAATTTTAATATTTATTGATAAATAGTCCTCTTATTTTTTAATTTTTAAAAATTTTTTTTTCTAAATAATATATTTTATAATAATAAGACGTATACTAAGTTAGATTAATAAATATCTATATGTATATAAATATTTAATTAATTAATAGATGCCTATTAATTTTGTTAAAAAACCCCTTTAAATTAGAAAATACAGAATTGTATATTACATTTATAGGCACATACTTTGATCTAACGTTAGGCATTTGTATAAATTAATAATAAAAATTAAATTTTTTATATTCATCTATATATTTATCTATGAGTTGTGATTTTAACTCTCGGAGATGTCTATATTGGAATTTTTAATTATCTAAATAAATAAAATATTATAATAATTAATTTACTATATTTAATTATTATAATAAAATAAGTTAATTTAATTAAATTTATCCCGTTTCTAATAAATCAACTATTAAAAAAAAAAAAAAAAAAAAAAATTCAATGAAAACAGCCTATTTCATTTCAAATAAGTTATTTTCCTTT